TTTTATTTTTTTTTTATTTATTGTAAAAATTATTTTATACGGTATGGGATAAAAATTAAATTCTCAATTATCTTTTAAATTAAATTTTATTATATTAAATATTTATACGTATATATATATATATAATATAATAAATTATTGNAAAAATTAATATTAATTATTTTTATTTGATATAATTTATTAAATTGTAAAATTTTATATAGCAATTTTAGTTTTAAACTAATATTATAAAAAGAGAGAGAGAGAAATAATAAAACAAATATATTGACTATTAAATATTTTAATATAAAAAAAAAAAAAAAAAAAAAAATCTATGTAAAAAATTTTATTAATAAATAAATTTTTTATGGTTTAAAAAATTTTATTATAAGCTTATTTTACATATAAATTTTAGTGAGAAATTTTAATTATTTTAATAATAATTAATTATTTTAGTAGTAATTAACATTAAAAATTTAAGAAATTAAGATTTAGTAATGTTAAAATTAATAACTAATTTTGTGCCAGCAGTTGCGGTTAAACAAAAATTAAATTAAATTTTATTAGTAATTAATTAATAAATTATAAATTTAATTAAAAATTTAAATTATTAGGTGAAATTTTAATTTAATAAAAATTTAAAATTAATTTATGATTTAATAAATTTTATAAAAAACTAGGATTAGATACCCTATTATTAAAAAATTAAATAAATAATACTAAAATAGTAAATAATTTATTAAAACTTAAATAATTTGGCGGTATTTTAGTTCATTCAGAGGAATCTGTTTATTAATTGATAATCCACGAATAAATTTACTTAATTTATTATTTTGTATATCGTTGTTAAAAAAATATTTTTTAATAAAAATAATATTTTAAAATTTTTATAAAAAATTAAATCAGATCAAGATGCAGATTATAATTAAGAATATAATGGATTACAATAAATTTATTTATTATGGATATTTAATTGAAAAATTTGATTAAAAGTGGATTTGAATGTAATTTTATTTAATTTAATAAAATGATTAATAATTAAAATATGTACATATTGCCCGTCGCTTTCATTTATAAATTGAAATAAGTCGTAACAAAGTAGAGGTACTGGAAAGTGTTTCTAGAAAGAACAAATTAGAGCTTTAAAAGTATTTCATTTACATTGAAAAGGTTATTAATTTAATTTAATTGATTTGAGGGGGACAAATTAATAAATTAATAATTAATAAAAAAAATTTTAATATAAAAATATTTAATGGGGGTTAAAGTATTTTTATAGAAAAAATTTTTATATTTATAGCTAATTAGTATTGTAAAAGAATTTTGAAATAAAATTAAAAAAAATTCAATAAAAAGTAAATTTAATTTATTGTATCTTGGGTATCAGAGTTTATTAAAAATTTTTTATATTTTTAAATTTCTCGAATTTAAAAGAGTTAATTAATTAATAAAGTTATTGTAGAATAAATATTTTAAATAATTAATTAGAAATGAAATGTTAATCGTTTTTAAATATATCTAGTTTTTTTAGAAAAAAATTTAATTTTTAATCAAAATAAAAAATAAATAAATTGATTTATTTATTTTTTATTTTGATTAAATAATTTAAGGGATAAGCTTTAAATTAAATTATTATAATTATTCATTTAAATTTATTTAAAAATTTTATAATTTATATTGTTAAAAAAATTTATTTTATTATAAATAATTTTAAATATTTTAAAAAATTTAATTAAAAATTTAAATTTTTATNAAAAAATTTATATTAATAGAAAATATAAAGAAATTATGATAAAATTAGTAAATAAATAAAATTTTATATAAAAATTTTTATAAATTATATTTAAGGAATTCGGCAAAAATTTATATTCACTTGTTTATCAAAAACATGTCTTTTTGAAATATAATTTAAAGTCTAATCTGCCCACTGATAATTATATTAAAGGGCTGCAGTATATTGACTGTACAAAGGTAGCATAATCATTAGTCTCTTAATTGGTGACTTGTATGAAAGATTGGATGAGATATAAGCTGTCTTAATAATAATTAATTGAAATTAATTTTTTAATTAAAAAGTTAAAATAAATTAAAAAGACGAGAAGACCCTATAGAGTTTTATATTTAAATAAATTTTAAATATATATAAATTCTTTATTTATAAATTTATTAAAATATTTTATTGGGGTGATAAAAAAATATATTTAACTTTTTTTTATAATAAACATAAATAAATGAATAAATGATCCAATATTATTGATTATAAGAAAAAATTACCTTAGGGATAACAGCGTAATTTTTTTTATTAGTTCTTATAATAAAAAAAGTTTGCGACCTCGATGTTGGATTAAGATAAAATTTAAATGCAAAAGTTTAAAATTTTGATCTGTTCGATCATTAAAATCTTACATGATCTGAGTTCAAACCGGTGTAAGCCAGGTTGGTTTCTATCTTTTAAAAAATTTTATATTTTAGTACGAAAGGATCAAATATTGTAATTAAATTAAAAATTATGAATTTTATTAATTTTTTATTAAAATAAAAATTATTAAATTAAAACTATTTTGGCAGAAAAAATGTAATGGTTTTAGAAGTCATAAATATATAAATGTTATTATATAGATAGTAAATGTTTATATTAGATTTATATATAATTTTTATTGGGTTTTTATTATTAATTTTAGGGGTTTTAGTAGGAGTTGCTTTTTTAACTTTATTAGAACGAAAAGTATTAGGTTATATTCAGATTCGTAAAGGTCCTAATAAATTAGGTTTAATAGGAATTTTACAACCTTTTTCTGATGCCATTAAATTATTTACTAAAGAACAAACTTATCCTAATTATTCAAATTATTTTTGTTACTATTTTTCTCCTATTATTAGATTTATTATATCTTTATTTATTTGAATATTAATTCCTTATTATTTTAATATAATTAATTTTAATTTAGGAGTTTTATTTTTTTTTNGTGTAATTAGAATAGGAGTTTATACAGTTATAATTGCAGGTTGATCTTCTAATTCTAATTATGCTTTATTAGGGGGATTACGAGCTGTAGCTCAAACTATTTCTTATGAAGTTAGATTAGCTTTAATTTTTATATCAAGTTTATTAATAATCATAGATTTTAATTTTTTAATATTTTTTAATTATCAAAAGTTAATTTGATTTATTTTTTTTATATTACCTTTATCATTATGTTGAATTTCTTCAATAATAGCTGAAACTAATCGAACTCCATTTGATTTCGCCGAAGGAGAAAGTGAATTAGTATCAGGATTTAATGTAGAATATAGAAGAGGGGGATTTGCTTTAATTTTTTTAGCTGAATATTCAAGAATTTTATTTATAAGATTTTTGTTTGTTTTAGTATATTTAGGAGGTTATGAATTAAATATTTTATTTTATTTAAAATTAAGATTAATTTCTTTTTTATTTATTTGAGTTCGGGGAACTTTACCACGATATCGTTATGATAAATTAATATATTTAGCATGAATAGGATATCTTCCTGTATCTTTAAATTTTTTATTATTATTTTTAGGGGTAAAAATTTTTTTTATATAATTGAATTATAATTAGTATAAATTAATAGAATTTATTATTCTTTCTTAAGTTTTCAAAACAAATGCTTATAAAGCTTATTAATTAAATATTAATTTAATTAATTATTAAATAGTAGTTTATCTCAATAAATTCTAATTAAAGGATTTATAATAAAATATAAAAAATAAAAAATTGTTAATAGTTGTCCAGTAATAATATATGGAGATTCTACAGGACGTGCTCCAATTCATGTTAAAAGAATAATTATTATAATAAAAATTCAAAATAGAATTTGATTAATAGGGTAAAATTGAATTCCTTGAATTTTTTTAAAAAAGGTTATTGGTAAGATAATTAGAATTAAAATAGATATAATTAAAGCAATTACTCCTCCTAATTTATTGGGAATTGATCGTAAGATAGCATAAGCAAATAAAAAATATCATTCTGGTTGAATATGAATAGGAGTAACTAAAGGATTAGCTGGAATAAAATTATCAGGGTCTCCTAATATGTAAGGATTAATTAAAGTTAATAGTGATAATAATATTATTAAAATAATAAATCCAATTAAGTCTTTATATGTAAAATAAGGATGGAAAGGAATTTTATCTATATTTCTATTTAATCCTAAGGGGTTATTAGATCCTGTTTGATGTAAAAAAAGTAAGTGAATTATGGTTAATATTAAAATTATAAAAGGTAATAAAAAATGAAAAGTATAAAATCGAGTTAATGTTGCATTATCTACAGCAAATCCCCCTCAAATTCAATTTACTAATATTGTTCCTAAATAAGGAATAGCCGATAGAAGATTAGTAATTACAGTTGCCCCTCAAAAAGATATTTGACCTCAAGGTAAAACATATCCTATAAATGCTGTTGCTATTAATATAAATAAAATAATAATTCCTACAAATCAAGTATATTTAAAATTAAAAGATTCATAATATATTCCTCGTCCAATATGAAGATAAATACAAATAAAAAAAAANGAAGCTCCATTAGCATGTAATGTACGAATTAATCATCCATAATTTACATTTCGACAAATATAGTTTACTCTAAAAAATGCTAATTCAATATTAGCTGTATAATATATTGTTAAAAAAAGACCAGTTAAAATTTGTATTACTAAACATAAAGCTAATAAAGAACCAAAATTTCATCATATTGAAATATTTGATGGGGAAGGTAAGTCAATTAATGATCTATTAATAATTTTAATAATTGGATGCATTTTTCGAATAGATTTAAAATTATTTATCATTAATTTTAATTTTTAAAATTAGAACGTAAAGGTCCATAAAAAATATTAGTAATTTTAACTATTGCAATTAATGTAATAAATAAATAAATAATTAAAAGATAGGTTATTATAGATGTTTGATTATTATATAATTTATTTAAATTAATTTTATTTTCATTAAAAAATAAAATTATATTAAATAAATTATTTATTTCTGAATTATTAATATTAAAATTTATTCATTTTAAATTATAATNNAATAATAATAATANNNAAATAATAAAAGTAAAAAATATTAATGAAATTTTTAAATTTAAAGTAAAGATAAATAATTCATTTGATGCAATACTTGATACATAAATAAATAATACTAATAATCCTCCTAGAAATGTTAAAAATAAGATATAAGAAAATCAATAAGTTTTAATTATTATTCCTGTTAATAAACAGGTTAATAATGTTTGAATTAAAATTATTAATCCTATAGATAAAGGATGATTTAAAAAATATATTAAAAATGAAAAAAATCTAATTAAACTTGAAATTAAAATTTTTATTATATCAAAGAATAGTTTATTAAAAATAATAATTTTGGAGATTATAGATAAGGTATATTCTTTTCTTTGAAGTTTTAAAAGAAAAAATCTTAATTTTGATTTACAAGACCAATGTTTTAATTAAACTATTAAAACAAAAAAAATGATAATTTATAATATACTAGTTATTTTTATTATATTTATTATTGGAAATTTAATTTTTGTTTCAAAAAATAAACATTTATTAATTGTATTATTAAGTTTAGAATTTATTGTTTTGAGAATTTTTTTTTNATTATTATTATTTTTGAGATTCATTGATTATGATATATATATATTAATAGTTTTTTTAGTATTTTCTGTTTGTGAGGGATCTTTAGGATTATCTATTTTAGTTTCTATAATTCGAACTCATGGAAATGATTATTTTCAAAGATTTAATTTATTATAATGTTAAAGTTTTTATTAATAATAATTTTTATAATTCCTTTATGTTTAAAAAAAAATATTTTTTGAATGGTTCAAATAATAATTTTTTTTATATCTTATTTATTTATAAATTTAACTGTAAATTTAATATTTTTTTGTAATTTAAGTTATTTTTATTCTTGTGATTTAATTTCATTTGGATTAATTTTATTAAGAATTTGAATTTGTGGATTAATAATTATAGCAAGAGAAAATTTATTTAAATTAAATTTTTATTATAATTTTTTTTTATTTAATGTTATTTTTTTATTAATTATATTATATTTAACTTTTAGAGTAATAAATTTATTTATATTTTATTTATTTTTTGAAGGAAGATTAATTCCAACTTTATTATTAATTGTTGGTTGAGGTTATCAACCTGAACGAATTCAAGCAGGTATATATTTAATATTTTATACATTATTTGCATCTTTGCCTTTATTTATAGGTATTTTTTATGTTTTTTTTAATATAAATAGATTTATAATTTANTTTTTAAAATTTTATAATATAAATTTTTATTTATTATATTTAAGAATAGTAGTTGCTTTTTTAGTAAAAATACCAATATATTTTGTTCATTTATGATTACCTAAAGCTCATGTAGAGGCCCCAGTATCTGGTTCAATAATTTTAGCTGGGATTATATTAAAATTAGGGGGTTATGGTTTATTACGTATATTAATTTTTTTACAAAAAATTAATATAAAATTAAATTATATTTGATTAAGAATTAGTTTATTAGGAGGATTTTATATTAGATTAAAATGTTTTTGTCAAATTGATATTAAATCTTTAATTGCTTATTCTTCAGTATCTCATATAAGAATTGTTATTGGAGGAATTATAGTAATAAATTATTGAGGTCATATAGGTTCTTATATTATAATAATTGGGCATGGTTTATGTTCTTCAGGTATATTTTGTTTAGTAAATATTAGTTATGAACGTTTACATAGACGAAGAATATATATTAATAAAGGATTAATAAATTTTATACCTTCAATAAGTTTATGGTGATTTTTAATTTTATCTTCTAATATAGCTGCACCTCCTTCTTTAAATTTATTAGGAGAAATTAGATTAATTAATTCTTTAATAAGATGATCTTATTTTTCAATAATTTTATTAGTTATAATTTCATTTTTTAGAGCTGGCTATAGATTATATTTATATTCTTTTACTCAACATGGAAAATTTTATCAGGGTATTTATAGTTTTTATATAGGAGTATCTCGAGAGTATTTAATGTTATTTTTACATTGATTTCCTTTAAATATTATAGTTATAAAGGTAGATTATGTTATAATTTGATTATAAATTTAAATAATTTAATGAAAATATTGATTTGTGGAGTCAAAAATATGATAAAAATCATTTTAAATTATTTTTTTTAAAAATTATTCTATTTGTTTTATTTCTTTTATTTTTTTATTTTTTTATAGAATATTGAATTTTATTTTTATAATTTATTTTATTTTAAATGATTTAGTTATTTTTTTTGAGTGGGAAATTATTTCATTAAATTCAACTAATTTAGTTATATCAATTTTATTAGATTGAATATCTTTATTATTTATAATATTTGTTTGTTTAATTTCTTCTGTTGTTATTTATTATAGAAAAAGATATATACATTCTGAATTAAATTTAGATCGTTTTATTATTTTAGTTTTATTATTTGTTTTTTCTATAATTTTATTAATTATTAGTCCAAATATAATTAGAATTTTATTAGGGTGAGATGGTTTAGGATTAGTGTCTTATTGTTTAGTAATTTATTATCAAAATTTGAAATCTTATAATGCTGGGATATTAACTGCTTTAACTAATCGTATTGGGGATGTTTTTATTTTAATAGTAATTTCTTGAATATTAAATTATGGAAGTTGAAATTATATTTTTTATTTAGAATTTATAAAAAATGATTTAGTAATAGAAATTATTGGGGTTTTAATTATTTTAGCAGCTATAACTAAAAGAGCTCAAATTCCCTTTAGATCTTGATTACCAGCAGCTATAGCTGCTCCTACACCTGTTTCTGCTTTAGTACATTCATCAACTTTAGTAACGGCTGGAGTTTATTTATTAATTCGTTTTAATTTATTATTAGTAGATATATTTTTTTTTAAAATTTTATTATTATTATCTATTTTAACAATATTTATAGCAGGAATTTCTGCTAATTATGAGTTTGATTTAAAAAAAATTATTGCTTTATCAACTTTAAGACAATTAGGTTTAATAATAAGAATTTTAAGAATAGGATTTCCTAATTTAGCTTTTTTTCATTTATTAACTCATGCTATATTTAAGGCAATACTATTTATATGTGCTGGAGTTATTATTCATATAATAAATGATATTCAAGATATTCGTTATATAGGAGGAATTAGTTTATATATCCCATTAACTTCTTTATGCTTAAATATTTCTAATATAGCTTTATGTGGAATTCCATTTTTATCTGGATTTTATTCTAAAGATTTAATTTTAGAAATAGTAAGTTTTAGAAGATTAAATTTTTTAGTATTTTTTTTTNATTATATTTCTACAGGTTTAACTATATTTTATACTTTTCGATTAATTATATATACTATAATTATAGATTTTAATTTAATATCTATTTATAATTTATATGATGAAGATTTTATTATATTAAAAAGAATAATAATATTATTATTTATAAGAGTAATTAGAGGAAGATTTTTAAGTTGAATAATTTTTTCTTATCCTTATATAATTTATTTACCTATGAATATAAAATTAATAGTAATTTATGTTAGATTTTTAGGGGGAATTATAGGTTATTTAATTAGAAATATAAATATTTATAGAATAAATAAATTTTTATTAACTTATAATTTTAGTAGTTTTCTTTGTTTAATATGATTTATACCTAATTTATCTACTTATGGATTAGTTCATTATTTTTTAAGTTTTGGACAAAATTTAATAAAAAATATTGATTTAGGTTGAAGAGAAGTTTATAGAGGTCAAGGTATAGTTAATATTATAAAAAATTATTCTATTTTTTATAATATTTTTCAAATAAATAATTTAAAAATTTATTTATTTAGATTTATTTTATGAATAATAATATTATTTATTTTAATTTNTATTATTTTACTTAAATAGCTTATATATAAGAGTGTAATATTGAAGATATTAAGGAAATTAATWTAWAYWTACTATTTATAAAAATTTTCTATTTTATTTTTACAATGAAAATGTAATGTTTTAATAAACTATATAAATAGAAATATTAATGGAATTAAACCACTAAAAATTAAGTTAGCAGCTTAATTTTATATCTATTATATTTCTTTAATTGGAATTTTTATTCAATTTTATCATTAACAGTGATATACCTCTTTTTGGTTTCAATTAAAAATAAGGAGTAAAAATTACTCTTTCTTTTAAGTCGAAATTAAATGCATTTTGCTTCTTATTTAAGATAAATTGAAATTTTCAATATTTTTTGAATGCAAATCAAATATTTTAATTAAATTATAATCCTTAAAAATTTTAATTTGTTCAAATTAATATATTTTGATTTCATTCATGATAAACTCCCAATAATAAGATAATAATAAAAAAAAANCTAGTTATTATTCAAGTAAAAAAATTTACTGTTTTAAATAAATAAATAATTGGAAAAATTAAAGCAATTTCAACATCAAAAATTAAAAAAATAATTGTAATTAAAAAAAAATGTAATGAAAAAGGAATTCGGGCAAAAGATTTAGGATCAAATCCACATTCAAAAGGAGAACATTTTTCTCGATCTATAAAAGATTTTTTTGATAAAATAATAGATAGGAATATAATAATATTGGAAATAAAAAAAATTAAAATTATAATTAAAGTTATTAAAATAATTATTTATATTAAATAAAATTAAACTTTTTGATTGGAAGTCAAATATACTAAATATATTATATAAATAATTAGTTACCTCATCAATAAATAGAAATATAAAGGAATAATCATACAACATCAACAAAATGTCAATATCATGCAGCAGCTTCAAATCCAAAATGGTGAGTTCTTGAAAAATGATTAGATAAATGACGTAAAAAACAAATTAATAAAAATAATGTTCCAATAATTACATGAAGACCATGGAATCCTGTTGCTATAAAAAAAGTAGATCCATAAATTCTGTCTGCAATAGTAAATGGAGCTTCTAAGTATTCATAAGTTTGAAGAATAGTAAAATAAATTCCTAAAATAATAGTAATAAATAGACTTTGATTTGTTTGAGTTTGATTATTATCTATTAAAGCATGATGAGCTCATGTTACAGTTACTCCTGAACTAATTAAAATAATTGTATTAAGAAGAGGAATATGGAATGGATTAAATGTAGTAATTCTTAAAGGAGGTCATATTGACCCAATTTCAATATTAGGGGATAAACTTCTGTGAAAAAAAGCTCAAAAAAAAGATAAGAAAAAAAAAATTTCTGAAACAATAAATAAAATTATACCTCATCGAAGGCCTTTTGTGACAAGAATAGTATGTTTACCTTGATAAGTACCTTCTCGTCTAATATCTCGTCATCATTGATATATAGTTAATAATGTAATTAAATAACCAATAATTAATAAATTTATATTGAAATTATGGAATCATTTTACTATACCAGTTACTAAAGTTATTACTCCAATAGCTCCTGTTAATGGTCAAGGGCTATAATCTACTAAGTGATATGGATGGTTATAAAAATTTTTCATTAATTTACTTCTCTAGAATAAAGTGTTCTTAAAATTGCAATTACATAAGATTGAATAACCGCAACTGCTGATTCTAAAATTAATAGAAGAATTTGAATAAAAATTAAAAATACAATTAAATAAGAAGGTATAATAGAACCTATATTTCTTAGTAAAGTTATTAATAAGTGTCCTGCAATTATATTTGCAGTTAATCGAACAGCTAAAGTTCCTGGTCGAATAATATTACTAATAGTTTCAATTATTACTATAAAAGGTATTAATACTGTAGGTGTTCCTTGGGGAATTATATGAATAAATATATGTTGATAATTATTAATTCATCCATATATTATAAATCTTAATCATAGAGGAAGAGAGATAGAAAGAGATAGAGATAAATGACTAGTACTTGTAAAAATATATGGAAATAAACCTAAAAAATTATTAAATAAAATAAATGTAAATAATGAAATAAAAATAAAAGTTGATCCTTGAAAGTAATTATATTTTAATAAAGTTTTAAATTCATTATGAAGTTTTATTAAGATAAATTTTCAAAATAAAAAATGTCGATTTGGTATAAATCAAAAAGAGTAAGGTAGAAAAATTAATCCTAGTAAAGTTCTTGTTCAATTAATAGATAAATTAAAAATATTAGTAGAAGGATCAAAAATTGAAAATAAATTACTTATCATTTTCAATAAGAATCTTTAATTATTTTTTTATCTTTTAAATTTTTATTTAATTTTATATTAAAATTAAAAATATAATAATTTATAATATTAAAAATTAAAAAAATAGAAATAAAAAAAATAAATGAAAATATTCAATTAATTGGTATTATTTGTGGAATAAAAGAATATTATAATTAATAATAATTTAAATTTGACATATTTATGTTATTTTATTTAACTAATTCTTTATTTTTAAATATTTCATTAGAAGTAAATGCTAATTTACTATAAAGTGGTTTAAGAGACCAATACTTGCTTTCAGTCATCTAATGAGGAATAATTATTAATTCAATTAATAAAATTGTTAATTGAAATTCTTTCAATTACAATTGGTATAAATCTATGATTTGCCCCACAAATTTCTGAACATTGTCCATAAAATAATCCTGGTCGATTAAGAAAAAAATTAGTTTGGTTTAAACGACCAGGATTTGCATCTACTTTAACTCCCAAAGATGGAATAGTTCATGAATGAATTACATCTGATGCTGTTACTATAATACGAATTTGATTATTTATAGGTAAGATAATTCGATTATCAACATCTAAAAGTCGAAAATTATTAATTATTAAATCATTTGTAGGAATTATATAAGAGTCAAATTCAATATTATGAAAATCTGAGTATTCATAACTTCAATATCATTGGTGACCAATAGTTTTTAAGGTAATTAAAGGATTATTTAATTCATCTAAAAGATAAAGTAATCGTAAAGAAGGTAAAGCAATAAAAATAAGAGTAATAGTAGGTAAAATTGTTCAAATTAATTCGATTATTTGTCCTTCTAATAAAAATCGATTAATATATATATTAAAAAATAATTTTGTTATTAAATAGCCTACTAAAATAGTAATTATAATTAAAATTATTAAAGTATGATCATGGAAAAAAATAATTTGTTCTATAAGAGGAGAAGCTCCATTTTGTAGGTTTAAATTTGATCATGTTGCCATTTCTAAAAAAAGGAATTTCCTTTATTTATGGGGTTTAAATCCATTACATATAATCTGCCATATTAGAAATTTCTTAAAATTGGAAGTTCATTATAAGAATGTTCTGCAGGAGGAAGATTTTGGTATCATTCAATAGAAGAAGATAAGTTTAAGGAAAATAAAGCAATTCGTTGGTAAATTATTGATTCTCAAATAATAATTAAAATTAATATTACTGCTAATAAAGAAATATATGAACCTAAGGATGAAATTAAATTTCAAGAAAGATAAGCGTCAGGATAGTCTGAATATCGTCGAGGTATTCCAGCTAACCCTAAAAAATGTTGAGGAAAAAAAGTTAAATTTACACCAATAAATATAATAAAAAATTGAATTTTTAAAAGAAAAGAATTTAAAGATAATCCAGTAAATAATGGATATCAATGAATAAATCCTCCTATAATTGCAAATACAGCTCCTATAGAAAGAACATAATGGAAATGAGCTACTACATAATATGTATCATGAAGGGTAATATCAATAGATGAATTTGCTAAAATAACTCCAGTTAATCCTCCAACCGTAAATAAAAATACAAATCCTAAACTTCATAAAATTGAAGGTCTATAATTAATTTGAGTTCCATGAAGAGTAGCTAATCAACTAAAAATTTTAATTCCTGTTGGAACTGCAATAATTATAGTTGCTGAAGTAAAATATGCTCGAGTATCAATATCTATTCCTACAGTAAATATATGATGAGCTCAGACAATAAATCCTAATAATCCAATTGCTATTATAGCATAAATTATTCCTAAACATCCAAAGGTTTCTTTTTTTCCTCTTTCTTGAGAAATAATATGAGAAATTATTCCAAAACCAGGTAAAATTAAAATATAAACTTCAGGATGTCCAAAAAATCAGAATAAATGTTGATATAAAATTGGATCTCCTCCTCCTGCAGGGTCAAAAAAAGAAGTATTTAAATTTCGATCTGTTAAAAGTATTGTGATAGCTCCAGCTAAAACAGGTAAAGATAATAAAAGAAGAAATGCAGTAATTCCTACAGATCAAACGAATAAAGGTATTTGATCAAAAGATAAATTATTTATTCGTATATTAATAATTGTAGTAATAAAATTAATAGCTCCTAAAATTGATGAAATTCCGGCAAGATGGAGAGAAAAAATAGCTAAATCAACAGAAGTTCCTCCATGAGCAATATTAGATGAAAGGGGGGGATAAACTGTTCATCCTGTTCCAGCTCCGTTTTCGACAATTCTTCTTGAAATTAAAAGGGTTAAAGAAGGGGGAAGCAGTCAAAAACTTATATTATTTATTCGAGGGAAAGCTATATCGGGAGCTCCTAATATTAATGGTACTAATCAATTTCCAAATCCTCCAATTATAATAGGTATTACTATAAAAAAAATTATAATAAATGCATGAGCTGTTACAATAGTATTATAAATTTGATCATCTCCAATTAAAGAACCTGGATTACCTAATTCAGCTCGAATTAATAAACTTAAAGAAGTTCCAACTATTCCAGCTCAAATTCCAAAAATAAAATATAAAGTTCCAATATCTTTATGATTAGTAGAATAAAGTCATTTTCGCTTAATAAAATGACTGATTAAAGTGATAAATTGTAAATTTATTTATGAGAAAAATTCTCTTTTATTAATAAAGCTTTATAGTCAAAAATGATATAAAATTGCAAATTTTAAGGGGTAAAATTTACTAAGGCTTAAAGAAATATCTTTATATATAATTTTGAAGACTATTAGTTTAATCTTAACTTAAAACCTTTACATATTTTAAAAAAATAAAAAAGTTCTGAAAATTATTCCTGTAATTGATATTATTGAAAAAAAATTTATAAATCATAAAAATTTATTTTTTAAATTAATTTTTAATCATTTTATTTTTAAATAATTAAATATAAAACATGAATAAATAATTCGAATATAAAAAAAAATAATAATTAATCTAGATATAATAAATAAAAAAGTTAATAAATAAAATTTATTTATTATTAAAAAATTAATTAAAATTCATTTAGGTAAAAATCCTAAAAATGGAGGTAATCCTCCTAGAGATAAAAAATTAATTAAGAGATTTATTTTAATTAATGGGGTAATATTATTAATAAATAATTGATGAATAAAAAATATATTTAAGTTAAAAAAAAAANNACATATAATTCTCACTAAAAATGAATATATAAAAAAATAAAATATTCATAAATTTTCTCTAATTATAATTGAAAAAATTATTCATCCTAAATTATTAATTGAAGAAAATGCTATTAATTTTCGTAAAGAAGTTTGATTTAATCCTCCAATAGCTCCAATAATAATATTTAAAATAATAATTATATATAAAAAATATATATTTAAATAATATGACAACAAAATTATGGGGGTAATTTTTTGTCAAGTTATTAATATAAAATTATTAAATCAAGATAGGCCTTCTACGATATTAGGGAATCAAAAATGGAAAGGGGCAGATCCTATTTTTATTAATAAAGAAGAATTAATTATAATTGAAATAACATTATCTATTGAGAAATTTTTTAGTAAGATTATTTTTAATAAAATTACAAATAAAAAATTAATGGAGGCAATAGATTGAGTTAAAAAATATTTTAAAGAAGCTTCAGAGGCTAGTATATTAAAAGGAGAAGAAATAAGGGGGATAAATCTTAATAAATTAATTTCTAAGCCAATTCAACATCCAAATCAAGAATTTGATGAAATTGAAATTAAAGTTCTAAAAAAAAGAATAAAAAAAAAAAATATTTTATTAGAATTATTTAAGTAGTAAATTTAAAATAAATAAAATTTTTATTTAAAAAGAATTTTAAATTCTTTATTTATAAATTATATTTTAGTGTAGGATGCACAATAATTTTTGATATTATTAGATATAGTTTAATTCTATAAAATATAATAAAGGTAGACTTTCTACTTAATTTATCCTATCAGAATAATCCTTTAATCAGGCACTTTATTTTTAAAAAAAAGGAATTCTTTATATTTGAGGTATGAACCCAAAAGCTTAAATTTAGCTTATTTTTAA